TGTATAGAAGCCCTGGGTAGTAAAAAAAAGCGGGATGCTGTATTTCCAAGATTGGATTTCATATTCGAATAACCCTCGTAATCGTAAGAAAGTGGGCTTTTTAGTTATGGGCCTAGCAAAAGAAAAATTGGGATAGGATCCTATAGGATCTCCCCCCCTCAAAATCGGACGTGAAAATTTCCCCTCATCCGGCTCAAGTAGGTACACCAAATAAAGAAAGGAGTTCTCTCGAGAAAACTTCCAAACAAAAGGATCTACTCCTTACTCAAGTTCCTAGTAAAGATCAACATTAATTCCGTTACGATTCAATAAATGAAGAAGTGTAAAATTCTTGAGTAGTCTACCTCCCTTCTAATGACAAATACCTTAATTCTTAGTAATTAAATTAAGGAACTACCTTCAAATTCATAAGAGATTGACTTGTCTATGTACTGTTCTATTCGATCTTTTAGGTCCCGACTTCACCTCGACGGTTATGCCACACACGATGTCCCTACAGTCTACATGCGATGAATAGACTCCTGCAACCATGACATATTTACTTCCTTGAACATAATTTCTTTCCAAAAGAAAGGAAATAAATAGTTAATTCCACAAAACAAAAAAGTATTTTTTTACGAGGTACAAATAAGAAATAGGAATTTCTATTTATTTATTACGAAACCGACCATAGATCAATTGCCCCTTTTATTTGGGAGTATTGACTATACCCCTAATTCTGAGCTTCATGTTACTCCTCCCAAGCGACATGTCAGGTCCAGGGCATCCCAATTAGATTCGCTGGAATGACAGTTTCTCATTCGGAATCTGTAAAATCAGCATTTTGATCAAATCACACATCGCAGTAGACTAGGCCTTCTAATTCTTTAAGGGATTTATCTAAAAGATTCGCAATATAACTAGGAAGACGTTTTAAATACCATACATGGGTTACTGGGCATGCGAGTTTGATGTAGCCCATTTGATACCTCCGTATACGAGAATCAATAAATTCGACGCCGCATTTCTCACAAAATTTCGGGTCGTCTTTTTCCTCTCCGATTACGCGATAATTTCCACAAGCACAAATTCCACTTTTAATAGGTCCAAAAATTCTTTCACAAAATAATCCATCCTTTTCCGGTTTATTGGTTTTGTAATGAAAAGTATAGGGTTTTGTCACCTCTCCAACTATCTCTCCATTAGGCAGTATTTTAGTGGCCCAAGCACTTATTTGTTGAGGAGAAACTAATCCAATTTGGAGCTGTTGATGTTTATACCTATCGATCATAGAAGAGAAATGCTGATTCATTCCGATTAAGCTTCCTTCCTATGAATCTGGAAGTTTTTCTCAGATACAAGGAAATGATTCAGTTCCAGAGCTAAAGATCGTAGTTCTCGAACGAGTAATCGAAAAGATTCTGGAGTACCCTCGGGGTTAGGTATTGTTTCTCCAACAATCGTAGTACCAAGTACTTCCTGGCGAGCTCTAATATGATCAGATTTATAAGTAAGCATTTCTTGTAAAATGTGAGCAACACCAAACCCTTCGAGAGCCCAAACCTCCATTTCTCCTACCCGCTGCCCCCCCCGCTTTGCTCTTCCTCTAAGGGGTTGTTGTGTAACAAGTGCATAATGTCCACTTGAACGGCCGTGGATTTTATCATCAACTTGATGAATTAATTTTAAGATATAAGGCTTTCCTATTAAAACGGGTTGTTCAAAAGGATTCCCCGCCCTTCCATCAAATATTCTGCTTTTTCCCGGATATTCGGCTTCAAATACCCACGGATTCGCTGTTTGCTTACTAGCTTGATATAATTCAGAAAACACCAATTTTCTCGAAGCTTCTTGTTCATATCGCTCATCAAAGGGCGCTATTCGATAATGCCTGTCTAGCAGGCTTCCGGCTAACCCAAGTGAACATTCAAATATCTGTCCTACATTCATCCTTGATGGTACTCCTAAAGGATTAAAGACCATATCAACAGGTCTTCCATCTTCCAAATAAGGCATATCTTGTCTAGGCAAAATTTTGGAAATAATACCCTTATTTCCGTGTCTTCCAGCTACTTTATCGCCGACTTTAATATCACGTTTCTGTGAAATATATACACGAATCGTTTCTGGATTATAACTAGAACCACCCTTCTTATGGATCCATCGGACATCAATAACCCGACCCCTACCGCCTATAGGTAGTTTTAAACACGTTTCTTTTGAAGTAGATACCTGAATGCCAAGGATAGCTCGTAACAATCTATCTTCTGGAGCATACGACGACTCTTTCACCACCTGGGGCGTTAATTTACCTACTAAAATATCGCCCGTCTCTACCCAAGATCCCAACATCACAATTCCGTTTTTGTCTAAATTGCGGAGTAAATGGGCTTCTAAATGGGGTATTTCGTTAGTGACCCTTTCGGGACCTTGGTTTGTGACATGGATCTGAATTTCATATTTCCGTATGTGAAAGGAAGTATAAATATCTTCATATACCAAACGTTCACTAATGAGTACT